TATTGAATAGTTACAGGTAAACGATTTGCGTGAGATAAGGTAATCATGAACCCTTGACCAATGTACCTTGCAGCTCGTACTGTTTGTTGACCGTAATTCATGAACCCAGTTACCATAGGGAACATATCGTAAAGATCTATGAATAATTTTATGTTTGTTTCTTTCTCTTGTTTGATATTTGAGAGAAGTCGTAAATCGAGAATATCCTAGTCCTTTTTCTTTCCTTTACAATGAAAGGAGTTGGAAAGAAGTTGTTAATAATAGATTACCGAGAGAAATGGGTAAAAGAAATTTCCATCCAAGATTTAATAATTGGTCTATTCTTAGTCTAGGTAAAGTCCATCTTGTTGTGATAGAAATAAACAAGAAGAAATAAGTTTTAGCTAATGTAATAAAAATACCAATTGTCGTTCCAAAGACTCTACCTACTTTATTTATTTCAAATAGCTCAGGAACGAATATGTAAGGAATAGAGATATTCCAACCCCCTAAGTAAAGAACTGTTACAAATAACGAAGAAACTAATAGATTTAGATAGGAAGCAACATAAAATAACCCAAATTTGATACCCGAATATTCGGTTTGATAACCTGCTACTAATTCTTCCTCTGCTTCTGGTAAATCGAAAGGTAATCTCTCACATTCTGCTAGGGAAGAAATTAGAAAAATGAAAAACCCTATAGGTTGACGCCACAAATTCCATCCCCAAAAACCATATTTGGACTGGGCCTCAACTATATCAACTGTACTTGAACTGTTAGATAATCATAGTCGATGATAACATCACTGTTCCCATCGCTATTTCAGAACCGTACGTGAGATTTTCACCTCATACGGCTCCTCGAGGGCCATCAATAAATCTAAGGACCGAATTGATATTATTTATATTGATATGTTTGTAGTATAATACTATAATATCGATTGGAAATTAAATATATATTCTATATAGATAGAGTCAAAACCTATCGGAAGGTCCTGAATTAGACCAATGGAATTCTGTCTGCTATAATAACTAAAAAAGCACTTCTGAATTGATCTCATCCTTTAATAATTTGAATTTTTCTTTGTTGAGTAATAACTTAATCCTTCAATAAAATACTCTTTCTAGAAATATTAATAGATATCTCAACCCATTCTTTTTGATTACGAAAAAAAAAATTATACATTAGTTCCTGAAAAATACCACGTTATCCCTATGAATATAGGAAAGAAGAAAAAGATCTTTTTTTTTTTTTCGTTCCTATTCTTCTTTCTGAAAAAGGGGGGTTTCAAAAAAAGGATTATTTCGTTCCTGATAGTCATTTTTGAATCTGTGGATAGGAGCATACTCTGAATCGGAATTGTGGGTAGTACTACTTGATCATTTCTACTAACTTAAAGTCCCAATTATTATTCTTTTTATCTTATGTAAAAATTATTTTTGGATAATTTACATAAAAAATCTCCATTACTAATCCTTTATGTATTTTGGTGTTCCTAACCATCCACTGATTTTTGCTCAATCACCCGTTAGGGTAATACATAGAAACCAGAGTGAAAACTCTATACGGTTGATCTTTTGAGTTGAGCCCGCTTCAAGCCAGGATGACTAATCAACCAATCTTGGGGTAAAAGTCTTGCTTATATTTACTTTTTTTTTTCTTGTACGTAGGAAATGAGACTCCATTTTTTTACTGCTAATTTCTAAGCTGTTTTCTTTCACTCATACAACTATCTGATTTAGGTCATCAAACTGAATGATGAATAAAAAAAGGAGATATCTATTCAATTTCTTTTCGAAAAAAAAAAAAGGAATAAAGAAAAGAAAAGTTTCTGTTTTAACGAATCGCACGTAGAGATATTGATAACACACAAAGAGTTAATGGTATTTCATAACTAATCGATTGAGCAGCGGCTCGTAGACCACCTAAAAAAGAATATTTATTATTTGATCCATATCCTGACATAAGAAGTCCAATGGGAGCAATACTGGAAATGGCAATCCATAAAAAAACACCGATATTGAGATCAGATAAAACAAGGTGATAACTAAAAGGAATTACTGAATAACTTAGTAAAATGGATATAACTGCTATGGATGGTCCTATACTGAATAAACGAGTATCTCCTCGAGATGGAAAAAGATTCTCTTTGAAAATAAGTTTTGTCCCATCTGCTAAAGCTTGAAGAATTCCCAAAGGACCGGCGTATTCGGGACCAATACGTTGTTGTATTCCTGCGGATATTTCTCTTTCTAACCACACAATTACGAGTACACCTATTGTGATTCCCAATACAAGAGTCAAAATAGGTAAAAACATCCCTATGATTCCATAGACTTCTTTTAAAGATTCCAATCTAGAAAAAGAATTTAGATCTTGTACTTCTGTTGTATCAATTATCATTTTAACGATCAACTTCTCCCATAATGATATCTATGCTACCTAGTATTGTCATAATATCGGCCAATTTCATTCTTTTAACTAACTGAGGAAGAATTTGCAAATTGATAAAACCAGGTGGACGAATTTTCCACCTCCAAGGAAAACCACTCTGATCTCCTATTAAAAAAATTCCCAATTCTCCCTTTGGGGCTTCAACTCTTACATAAAGTTCTTGCTTCGGCAATTCAAAAGTAGGAGAAGGTTTTTTACTAATGAATCGATATTCAAAATCATTCCATTCCGGATCCCTTTCTCTAGCAAAGCACCGGGTTTCTAAATTCTCATAGGGCCCCCCTGGAATTCCTTCCAGAGCTTGTTGAATAATTTTTATAGATTCCCTCATTTCACCGATTCGGACTAAATAGCGAGCTAATGAATCTCCTTCTTTTTGCCAATGGATTTCCCAATCCAATTCGTCGTAACATTCATAATGATCAACTTTACGAAGATCCCATTGGATTCCGGAAGCTCGTAGCATTGGTCCCGATAAACCCCAATTTATTGCTTCTTCTGGACCAATAATGCCTACTCCCTCAACTCGTTCTAAAAAAATAGGATTTCGCGTAATAAGTTTTTGATATTCAGAAACCGCTGTTAAAAAATAATCACAGAAATCCAAACATTTATCTATCCATCCATAAGGTAGATCGGCCGCTACTCCTCCGATACGAAAATAATTATGCATCATTCTCATACCGGTGGCAGCTTCGAATAGATCATATACTAATTCTCTTTCTCTGAAAATATAGAAAAAAGGGGTCTGTGCACCAATATCTGCCATAAAGGGGCCAAGCCATAACAGATGAGAAGCTATACGACTCAACTCTAACATAATTACTCTGATATAACTGGCTCTTTTAGGTACTTGAATATTTCCCAACTGTTCTGGTCCATTTACGGTTATTGCTTCTGTGAACATAGTAGCTAAATAATCCCAACGTGTTACATAAGGTAGATATTGTATAACTGTTCGATTTTCCGCAATTTTTTCCATTCCTCTGTGTAAATAACCTAATATTGGTTCACAATCAATAACATCTTCACCATCTAGAGTAAGGATGAGCCGAAGAACACCATGCATTGATGGGTGGTGAGGTCCCATATTGACTATCATGAGGTCTTTTCTTGTAGTTGTTACATTCATAGGTTATTCCTCGATTCATTCTTTCATGAATTGCTGAAAATGAAAACAAGTTCATTAAAATTCAAGATCGAATAAAAAAATAATTCAAATTCCTTTTTCACTTAACGAGTTTTTGACTCCCGAATATCCAGCTGACTAATTAATTCTTTATAACGTATTCTATTTTTCTTTGACAAATAAGACAGCAGTCGTTGGCGTTTTCCCAGGATTTTACGTAAACCTCTCTGAGATAAATAATCTTTTCGGTGCAATTCCAAATGTGAAGTCAGTCTTCGTATCTTATTGGTGAAACGAAATACTTGAAATTCAATGGACCCCCTGTTTTCTTCTTTTTCTTCTTGTGAAATAACTGAGATGAATGAATTTTTTACCATAAAACGGATTTTCTATCCTCTTTTTTTTTAATGGATTTTACTGATCAGTAAGAATAATGCTAGTCATTTTAATTTGGTATACACAATAATCTTAATTTCTTTATGAACTCCTAATTTTATCAAATAAAATGAATCAATCCAATTTTCTTTTCAATTTTATTCGTATAGGAATAGGAAAGGGTGATATATTTCTACATTTAGAAAAGAGAAACAATTTTGGATCGAAATCTAATAATAAATAAAAAAAGAAAAAATAAGAAGATTCCGTTAATCATTTCTAGATCTATTGGATATTGAAAAATGCATTGAATTAGTATTCATGTATCAGACTGGAAGGTAAGACAATACATAGGTGCAACTCCTTTTTTCATATACCATACATATATGGTACAGAATATATATGAAAAAAGCATAATTAACAAATTTGCAATCGTGGATACATATGTATCCTTATCATAGTGAAGCGGCCCCCATTATTGGTATCAAACCAATATCGATTCATACAAGATAAATCTTCTAATCGATAATTAGGCCAAAGAAAGAACTTTAATTTTATTAGTTTCTTTTTATCAAAATGTTTTCTTTTATCCAAAAATTCACCCCAGTTTTTTACGTTGTTGCAAAATACTGGATTTTTATGAATACCATTTCTCTTCCTCGAATTGAAACAAATTAGAATTCTTAATTCTCGACGTCTTTTAGTGGATAAAACCTTTTCGGGAACAAACAACAAATCATAATCATTTTTGTATCTATTTTCAGCCATTTTTGGATGTCTTGCAATGGATTTATCCAAATTAATCTTAGCAACATAGCTTTTTTCTCGGTATATTTGATTAATTTTTGGCTTACTCTTATGAAACAATGAAATATTTAGACTTTGATACATAATCAATTGTCCATCATTTTTTATAAACAAACGAATTGGTTCGATAATTAATATACCTTTTTTCATTAATTCTGTAAGAGTTAAATCCTTTTGAATAATCAAAATATCTAAACTCATTTCTCCCCTTTGAATAGAGGATATAGCAATTTCTCTTGGATTTATTAGTCTAAGTAGGAGACAATATATTTTGATATTATTGATCATTTTTTGATTTAAAGAATCATCCCATCTCAATTGAAAACGTAAATACCTTTTTAGGAAAAAATCAAGCTCTACTTCCGTGTTGCTCTTATATTCTTTTTTCTTTCTACGTTTTTTCATATCGGAGCTTGCATAATCTTCTCCAATATCTTTTTCTTGGTTTGAGAAAAGTGATCCAAGATTCGCTTGATTTTGTGCATCTGATTCAAGATTATCTCGAATTGCGGATTCTTTTTCTTCTTGATTTCGATTCTCTAATTCAATCGATTTTTTTTCATTCGAAAATAGAAAAAGATCCCTTTTGTTCTTTCTAGTGATGTTTTTATTTTCACTAACATTTTCATAAAAATTTAAAAGAAGTAGTTGGATTGGTATGATCCACGGTTTCATAATATATGTATTATAAAGGATCACAAATTCTGGAAAGAACCAAAGGTTTCGATTTGATATGGGACGACTTAGTATTTCTTCATTCATTGCCATCCAATCAAAAAGATCTTTTTTTTTGTTGGATGCCATAATTCCTCCATTTTGGGAAATTTTAAGAAAAAAAAGACCTTTTTGATCCATTTTATCAATTATTTGATAATTATTAAACCCAGTCTTAGTATTTTTATTACCATTGGTATCGATATCAATCCAGGACTCAATATTGACTTTATTTCGAAGACAAAAATCGAAAATTCTCCAATCCAAATATTTTCTATCTGTAAATTTATCTAGATTGAGAATATCATCATTTTCTAAATTAATAGGGATAATACCTCCTGGCATATTAATTAATTTACCTTTTTTATATATCTTGTTGTAATTATAAGAAATCTCTTGTTTATTATTTAAACGTAATGGTGATACATAAATATGTGAATCCTTCTTATTTTCATAATTAATCGATTTATATGAGAAAAGGTCATATCCATAGTATTTTTGAAGGTTATATTTTGAATTTGATAATGAATTTAATTCAAAATCATTTAATTTTTTGTAATTAATTAATATTAATCGATCTTTTTCATCTGAATGCCTTTTGTTTAAATCTTTATTTTGCACTATACGTGTTTGATTGAATCTATTTCGCCATTTGTGTGGTACTAATCGATACCATTTAATCGGAGATAAATCATATTGATAATGACCCCTTAACCAGTTTTTCCATTGAATCATTTCCGAATTCAAAATATTTTTATGTTTTAATTCAGGATAAAAAATTCCTTGTGTTTCAAAATAATCCTTTATTTCATTCTTAAGAAAAAAAGATGTTCCGTGATATTGAAGGACATATCTTAACTTATACAAATTAAAAAATTGCGTTTGATATAATTGGTAAAATACATATGCTTGTGAGAAGGAGGATAATAAAATCTTTGAATTTTTTTTACTAATATCAGAAATTGATTTTTTTTTAGTCCAAATAAAACGAATTGTATTTTTATTTGTTTTAGCTATTTTTTCTTTATTTGTTTCATTATTGTAAATGTATTTATCGATCATTTTTGTTGAATTATCAAAAAAAAGTTGTGTAGTGATCCTCGGACTATTAATGATACAGATAAGTATATCTATGTATATCCTTTCAATTAAAAATTTGAAAAAAGAATATGATTTACGGATTAATCGAACATTTATTCTTTTGAATTTCTTTAATTTCTGCCAAATATTTTTTATTGATGCTAATAGTTTAGTAGGATAACTTATTTTATCAGAACTCATTTTATTAGAACTAATATTTATATTGATTTCCGGAGTTAAAAATCCTTTTTTATTATCTTTTGTAATTTTTTCTATTTGATTCCTGATTGTGCTGGTTCTATCATCCAGATCTTTCATTTTTTTTTCTGTCAATGAAGAATCTGTCAAATCCATAAATCGAATTTGAATGGACGATTCATTAATCATCCCATTACTGATTACCCCATTTTTTTCTTTTTTAGTTTCACTCAATTCATCTATTTTTCTTAATCCAAATAATTGAATTGGGTTTCTTTTGGAAAGTTCTTTTATTATTCCTTTTAAAAATAGAATGGTTTTCATGACCGATTTTTTTCTTTCTTTTGAAAGGTTTAAAAAAAGATTTATTCTTTCTTTTAAAACCTGTATAACTAAAAAAGGATTCTTTTGTAATTTTATAATTTTTTTTCTGAGTTCTTTAAAAATGGGTTCAAAAAATGAACGTTGTTTTCTGGGAGAACCAAAAGGAACTTCAGTTTCCATTCCCCAAACTGTTAAAAAACAAAAATCGTTTTTTTGCTCTTTATTTCTCAGCGGATCTTTCTGGCGAGGTGGCACTTTAGATCTGTGCCAAGGTTTAAGGTAAAAAGGAAATAGGATCTTTATCTGAATACCGTCTGTCAACCAATTTTTTGGAAATTCGGTTTCTGATAATTGAACACCATTATAGGTGCATTTAACATGGATTTCTCTATTCCAATCTTTTAAGTCCTCAGACCACTCGGGAAATTGAAATAATAA